AAATTTTGATGTAAAAGGTTTATAGACGGAGTTAACCATTTTGATAATATGTCCAAATACAATCCTTCTTGGTTGAAAGGAATTCCTAGGGATCCAACGAACAACGTAAATAGAACCAATACAAGTATAGGAAATAACATAGTATTATCCGATTCATAAGGATACGAAAAAAACTTCTTATTTCCAAAACGGGTAATAGTAATAAAAGGTTGTGTGATGTTTCTTGCATTCTGATCAATTAGATACGTTTTTTTTGAAAAAAAAGAAAAAATATCATGATTTTTCATTGTTAATAACGTTAATAAACGAAAATTTTTGTTAATTCTTTTTGAATCTTCTTTACCCCATAGAGATATTGAATAGAAGGGAGTATTCTTTTTGCCACTATAATTTTGAAAATGAACGTTTAAATGTCCTTCAAAAGTAAGTAAATAGATTCGAAACATATAAAATGCGGTTAATCCCGCTGTAAACCAAGCTATTATTGCGAAAATTGGTGAATACAACCAAGTATCATTAAGAATTTCATCTTTGGACCAAAAACAAGCAAGAGGCGGAATACCACAAAGAGAAAGTGTACCTAATAAAAAAGCGGTTTTGGTAATTGGGATATGTTTTGTTAAACCCCCCATATAAACCATATTCTGACTTTTATTTGGAGAATATCCAACAAGAGTTTCCATTGAATGAATAACGGATCCGGATCCTAAAAATAATAATGCTTTCGAATAAGCATGAGTAATCAAATGAAATAAAGCACTTCGATAAGACCCCATACCTAGAGCTAACATCATATAACCCAATTGAGACATTGTGGAATAGGCTAAACCTCTCTTAATGTCTTTTTGAGCAAGGGCAAAAGTAGCCCCGAATAATATTGTTATTACTCCTACCAAAGAGATGAAATTCATTATGTGAGGGATGACTATGAAAAGAGGAATAAGCCGAGCTACAAGAAAAATGCCCGCAGCTACCATAGTAGCAGCATGTATAAGAGCCGAAATAGGAGTAGGCCCCTCCATGGCATCCGGTAACCATACATGAAGGGGAAATTGTGCAGATTTAGCAACCGCACCGGCAAATAATAGAACGGCACAGAAAGTAACAAATAAAAAATTGACTTCATTATGATTATTAGAAATCAAGTTATTGAATATTTTGAATAAATCTCGAAATTCGAAACTCCCTGTTATCCAATAAAAACCTAAAATTCCTAATAATAAACCAAAATCCCCAACACGATTAGTTACAAATGCCTTTTGGCAAGCATTTGCAGCAACAGGCCGTGTGAACCAAAACCCTATTAATAGATATGAACACATTCCTACCAATTCCCAAAAAATATAAATTTGTATCAAATTAGAACTAGTAACTAATCCTAACATAGAAGTACTGAAAAAACTCATATAAGCAAAAAATCTCAAATATCCTTGATCATACGACATATAATTATCACTATAAATAAGAACCATAATTCCAATAGTAGTGATTAATATTGACATAATAGAAGTAAGCGGGTCGATCAAGTAACCGAATTCTAAAGAAAAATCATTATTAATGATCCAAGACCATACATATTGATAGATAGAACTGCCATTTATTTGCTGAATAAACAGATTGATCGAAAAAATCATGACTATACTTAACAAAAAAACACTTTGAAAAGCCCACATACGGCGAAGACTTTTTGTTGCCGACGGAAAAAGAAGAAGTCCCGCTCCTATTAACATAGGAACTGGAAGTGGAAGGAAAGGTATTATCCACGAATATTGATATGTCTGTTCCATAAAAAAGTTTTTTTATTCTTAATTGATTGTTTCCGATTTACCGGATCCTACCCCCTTTCAATTTCAAAACAAAAGGGGTCAATAAAAAAATCAAGAGATGTACTAACTTAAAGATATTTTTCGAATTTTATATATTATCTGGGTCTTTCCAAAATACTTTAAATATTAAAATAAAGAAGTTACAATTGGGCAAATGATATGACCTACTTGCTCATAAAAAGAAAATTTAGTTATTAACTAATATTTTTCTTAAAATAACGAAAATACAAAATTTCATTATTATTAAATCACTTTATATTCATAAAGTAATGATAAAAAATTACACTAAAAATAAATCTGATATGAATCGATATGAATCATAGGATTAACTAAGGTACAATTTTTGTACGAATCTAACTTTTTAGTCAGTTTGTTCCAAATCATTAACTAGTTTCAGTATGAAACTGATTGATTAGTTTCCGTTTCAATAAAAAAACATTTATAGGAAACGCCATAATATCTAACATTTTCTATTTATATTTTCTATAAGATTTATTTTTATATTTATCAAAAAAGGGGGTAATTATCAAAAGGGGGTAAAATAAAATCAAATTTAATAAAAAAATAACGAAGATTCTTTTTAACAAAACGTGTATCTTTTAACAGATTCATTACTTTAATTACTAGTTTGATTCGAATTTTAAAATGGAATTTCGAAGTATTCTTTACTCAAGTTTGACCAATTAATAGATTAATAGAAAAAATTAAAGTTTTCATTAGGCTTTTCATTAGGCAATGGGTTCTTAAAGGGTTCTTAAATCCTTCGGTCTATTTTATGTAGAAAAAAAATTAAATTATATTTTTATAGTAAGATTTTATAGTAAGATTTTGTACGATTTTCGCATATTTTTTATCTATATATATATTTTTTTTTTGTTTTCTCTAGATAATATATATTATCTTATCTAATTATTATCTATAAAATAACTAGATAATGAATATATTCGTTTTGACCAATAGATGTCTTTCACATCCAACTATAACAACGAGTAACCTCTTAATTTTTAAATGGCAGTTCCAAAAAAACGTACTTCTATATCAAAAAAGCGTATTCGTAAAAATATTTGGAAAGGGAAGGGATATTGGGCAGCCTTAAAAGCGTTGTCATTAGGTAAATCTCTTTCTACCGGAAACTCAAAAAGTTTTTTTGTGCGACAAAAAAAGTCATAAAATAAAACATTGGAATAATCCGAATAGAAAAATAGGCCCATTTCATTCTTAATAGGAAATCAACAAACCTATTGTTTTTGGCTAATCAATATGAACTAGAACTCGCTTCGCTATTAGGATATGTATAATAATAATTCTTCGGTTTAGGGGTTAGTAAATTATAAAAAGCTTTTGAAAAAAGAATAAAGACAAGATACAAAACTTGAGCCTTTGTTAGTATATTTTCTTGTTTTGGAGATGGGGGAGTCTTTTTTCCCCATCAACCTATTTGTCACAATTACAATAATCGACGTTTTTCTATATATATAGAAATATAAATATATATATATGAATATATATATTGAAGAAGGGTAAAAAAGAGATCTTTAGTTAAAAAGTTAAAATTAATACATCGTTGAAATTAATTTATTCATTTATTTTGAAAGTTTTTTGTGTAACTTTCTGACTTCTTATTTATCTGAATTTCTCTGAATTAATCTATTAGAATATATAAATTTCCCATATATATGTCTCTTTCAACCCAACCGACAAAAGCCTGGAATTTTTTGTCCGAATTAATGTGCAAGTTTTGAGTAATAAAAAGGGGTCTTATTTTTTGTTCATTGGTAAAATACATTTTTTCACTTTTAGGAAATAATATAAATGATAAATATTTTATGAAAAAAAATAAAGAAATCTTTTATAGTTCTATCAATAACTAGAGGGTTGAAGTTTATAGTTTCAATAGTTCGATTCTATTGAATTATAGAAGAGCATAAACTACACCAAAGCACTAAGGTAAATAAAACCCATACCCCATAATAATGAACCTTCGAATTTGTATTTGAACAAAGTTTTATTCATCCATTTTCATTTTGACTAAAAAGATTTCATTTAGTTGACTCCTTAAATCTCGACGATTGACTATGAATAGGCTATTATGAATTCGAACAAGCCGCTATGGTGAAATCGGTAGACACGCTGCTCTTAGGAAGCAGTGCGAGAGCATCTCGGTTCGAGTCCGAGTGGCGGCAGACCTTCTCTTCGAAAATAGATACAATATATTATAAATTCTAGAATGAATTCAACTCCTGATTTATATTTCAGGATTCCTCCTTTTTAAAATTTTTATGATATTTTCAACTTTAGAGCATATATTAACTCATATTTCCTTTTCGATCGTTTCCATTGTAATTACAATTCATTTGATAACTTTATTAATCGATGAAATCATAAAACTAAATGATTCGTCAGAAAAGGGAATGATAGCTACTTTTTTATGTATAACCGTATTATTAGTCACTCGTTGGATTTATTCGGGGCATTTCCCACTAAGTGATTTATATGAATCATTAATTTTTCTTTCTTGGAGTTTATCAGTTATTCATATAGTTCCATATTTAAAAAAAAAAAAAAGCCATTTAAGCACAATAACTGCGTCAAGTGTTATTTTTACCCAAGGCTTTGCTACTTCGGGTCTTTTAACTGAAATACATCAATCCGCAATATTAGTACCCTCTCTCCAATCCGAGTGGTTAATAATGCACGTAAGTATGATGATATTGGGCTATGCAGCTCTTTTATGTGGATCATTATTATCAGTAGCACTTCTGGTCCTTACATTTCGAAAAAACATAAATTTTTTTTGTAAGAGGAATACTTTTTTATTAAAACTAAACGAGGAACTTTCCTTTGGTGAAATACAATACATAAATGAAAGAAATAATTTTTTAGGAAATGCTTCTTTTTTTTCTGCTAACAATTATTACAGGTCCCAATTGATTCACCAGTTGGATTATTGGAGTTATCGTGTGATTAGTCTAGGTTTTCTCTTTTTAACTATAGGTATTCTTTCAGGAGCAGTATGGGCTAATGAAGCATGGGGGTCCTATTGGAATTGGGACCCAAAGGAAACTTGGGCATTTATTACTTGGATCGTATTTGCGGTTTATTTACATACTAGAACCAATAGAAATTTACAGGTTGAAATTTCCGCAATTGTGGCGTCTATGGGCTTTCTTATAA